TAGAAATAGAAAAAACTTCCGAAACGAAGGGGACTAAACAGGAACAAGAGGGATCCACCGAAGAAGACCCTTCCCTTTGTTCAGAAGAAAGGGAGGATCCGAAAAAACTACATGAAAAAAAAAAGAGGCAAGAAAATTGGAAGTTAGAAATACTTAAAGAGAAAGAAGATAAAGATCTCTTCTGGTTTGAAAAACCTCTTGTGAATCTTCTTTTCGACTATAAACGATGTAATCGTCCATTGAGATATATAAAAAATGTCTTTCAAAATGCTATAAGAAATGAAATGTCACAATATTTTTTTCACGCATGTCCAGTTGATGGAAAACAAATAATATCTTTTACATATCCACCCAGTTTGTCGATTTTTTTGCAAATGATGCAAAGAAAGATGTCTTTGTGTACAACAGAAAAACTATCCCCGGAAGATCTGTATAATCATTGGGTTTATACCAATGAACAAAAAAGATACAGCTTGAGAAATGAATTCATAAATCGAATAGAAGTTCTAAACAAGGGATCTCTTACTATGGATGTGCTTGAAAAAAGGACCAGATTGTACAATGAAATGAAACTACAAGAATGCTTGCCTAGAATGTATGATCCTTTTTTAAACGGACCATATCGTGGAACAATCAAAAAAGTGTATTCACACTCAATGAGTGATGTCTCAATCACTTCGACAGAAGATTCCATAGAAATGATTTGGATAAATAAGATTCATGATATGCTTCCTACTGATTACCAAACATTGGAACATAAAATGCATGCATTTAATGGAGAATCCTTATCGACAGACATTGGTCATTTCTTGACCCCCGTCGGTGAATTAGCTAGGAAACCATCAACAGGTTTTAGTCTGAGTTTAAAAAAACTTGCTTTAATATTCAAACAAAGAAGATTTGATTCAGAAAATCAAAAAAAATGTTTGAAATTTCTATTCGATGCAATTACAACTGATCCAAATAATCAAACAATTCAAAAAAAATCTATTGGAATAGAAGAAATCGGTAAAAAGATTCCTCAATGGTCATACAAATTGACCGATTCTTTGGAAGAGCAGGAGGAGGAAAATGAAGAAGAATCACCAGAAAATCGTGGGATTCGTTCAAGAAAAGCCAAACGTGTGGTAATTTATACTGATAAGGATCAGAATGCCAATACTCATACTAGTACCAGGACTAATAGTGATCAAGCAGAAGAGGTGGCTTTGATACGTTACTCGCAACAATCAGATTTTCGTCGGGATATAATCAAAGGATCCATGCGCGCTCAAAGACGTAAAATAGTTACTTGGGAAATGTTTCAAGCAAATGTACATTCCCCACTCTTTTTGGACAGAATAGACAAAACTTTTTCTTCTTTTGATATCTCCGGAATAATGAATCTATCTTTTAGAAATTGGATGGATACAGGACCGAAATCCAAAACTTCGGATTCTGAAGAGGAAGAGGCAAAAGAAAAGGAGAAAAAAAGGGAAGATAAAAAAGGGGAGAATGAACGGATAGCAATAGCAGAAACTTGGGATACTATTATATTTGCTCAAGCAATAAGAGGTACTATGTTAGTAACCCAATCGATTCTTAGAAAATACATCATATTGCCTTCATTGATAATAGCTAAAAACCTCGGCCGTATGTTATTATTTCAATTCCCCGAGTGGTATGAGGATTTGAAGGAGTGGAATAGAGAAATGCATGTTAAATGCACCTATAATGGTGTTCAATTATCAGAAACAGAATTTCCGAAAGACTGGTTAACGGACGGTATTCAGATCAAAATCCTATTTCCTTTCTGTCTGAAACCCTGGCGCAGATCCAAACCACGATCCCATCATAGAGATCCAATGAAAAGGAAAGGGAAAAAAGAAAATTTTTGTTATTTAACAATCTGGGGAATGGAAACTGAACTACCTTTTGGTTCTCCCCGAAAACAACCTTCCTTTTTTGAACCCATTTATAAAGAACTCGAAAAAAACATTAGAAAAGCGAAAAAAAAATGTTTTCTAGTTCTAAGAGTTTTCAAAGAAAAAACAAAACAGTTTATAAAGGTCTCAAAAGAAAAAACAAGATGGATTCTCAAAATAGTTCTATTTTTAAAAATAAAAATAAAAGAGTTTGCAAAAGTAAATCCCATTTTTTTATTTGGATTCAAGAGAGTATATGAACCAAATGAAAATAGAAAAGATTCCATAACCATAATAAGTAATAAAATTGTTCCTGAATCAACCCTTCGAATTAGATCCCTGGATTGGACAAATTATTCGCTGACAGAAAAAAAAATGAAAGATCTGTCCGATAGAACAACCCTAATCAGAAATCAAATAGAAAGGGCTGCAAAAGACAAAAGAAAAGTATTTCTAACTCCAGATATAAATATTAGTCCTAACAATACAAGTTATGGTAATAAAAGATCGGAATCGCAGAAACATATTCGGCAGATATTAAAAAGAAGAAGTGACGGATTTATTTTCATACGTAAATGGCACTATTTTCTGAAATTTTTCAGTGAAAGAATATACATGGATATTTTTCTATGTACTATTAATATTCCCAGAGTCAATGCACAACTTTTCCTTGAATCAACAAAAAAGATTATCGATAAATACATTTACAATGATGAAAAAAATAAAGAAGGGATTGATGAAATCAATCAAAAAAAAATGCACTTTATTTCGACTATAAAAAATTCTCTTTCTAATATCAGCAATAATAAATCACAGATTTCTTGTGACCTATATTCCTTTTCCCAAGCATCTGTATTTTACAAATTATCACAAATCCAAGTTATTAACAAGTATCGTTTGGGATCTCTACTTCAATATCGCGAAGCATATCTTATTATTAAGGATAGAATAAGGAATTTTTTTGGAACAAGAAGAATATTTGATTCCAAATCAAGGCATAAAAAACTTCCGAATTCTGGAATGAATGAGTGGAAAAACTGGTTAAAGGGTCATTATCAATACAATTTATCTCAGACTAGATGGTCTAGATTAGTACCGCAAAAATGGAGAAATAGGGTCAATCGACGTCGTACGATTAAAAATAAAGACTCAAAAAAGAATTCATATGAAAAAGACCCATTCATTCATTACGAGAAAAAAAATGATTATGAAGTGAATTTATTGCCGGGTCAAAAAGAAAAGTTAAAAAAAAACTACAGATATGATCTTTTTTCATATAAAAATATGAATTATGGGGATAAGAAAGACTCATATATTTATCCACCCCCATTACAAGTAAATGAGGACCGAGGGATTCCATATAATTACAACACACCTAAACCCGAATCATTTTATGTACTGGGGGATATATCTATTAGTGATTATCTAGGAGAAGAGTATATTATTGATACGGGTAAAAATACGGATAGAAAATATTTGGAGTGGAAAATTTTCAATTTCTTTCTAAGAAAGAATATCGATATTGAGGCCTGGACCAATATGGATACGGGGACCAACATTAATAAAATGACTAAGATTGGAACTGATTATTATCAAATGATTGAAAAGAAAGATCTTTTCTATCTCACGATTCATCAAGAAATCAACCCATCCAAGCCAAAAAAAAAGTTTTTGGCTTGGATGGGAATGAATGAAGAAATGCTATATCGTCCCATATCAAATCTGGAATCTTGGTTCTTCTCAGAATTTGTGCCACTTTATGATGCATATAAGATCAAACCATGGATTGTACCAATCAAATTACTTCTTTTAAACAAATTACTTCTTTTCATTTTGAATGGAAATGAAAACATTAGTGAAAATAAAAACATCAATGGAAATCAAAAAAAGGATCTTCGTATATCATATAATCAAAAAGAATCCCTTGAATTAGAGAATCGAAATCAAGAAGAAAAAGAACAGCTTGGCCAAGGAAATCTTGGCTCAGACGCACGAAACCGAAAAAAAGATGTTGAAAGGGATTACACGGAATCAGACATTAAAAAACGTGGAAAGAAAGGACAATCCAAGAGTAACAAGAAAGCGGAACTAGAGTTCTTCCTGAAAAGATATTTGCTTTTTCAATTGAGATGGGATGATCCTTTGAATCAAAGAATGATGAATAATGTTAAGGTATATTGTTTTCTGCTTAGACTGATAAATCCAAAGGAAATTGCTATATCCTTTATTCAAAGAGGAGAAATGCGCCTGGATGTAATGTTGATTCAGAAAGGTCTACCTCTTACGGAATTGATAAAAAGGGGAATATTGATTATCGAACCGGTGCGTCTGTCTATAAAATGGGATAGACAATTTATTATGTATCAAACTATAGGTATTTCATTGGTCCATAATAATAAATACCAAACTAATGGAAGATACCGAGAAAAAAGATATGTTGATGATAATTTTTTCAATGGATCCATTGCACAACATCAAAAGATGCTTGTGAATGGAGACGAAAATCATTATGATTTTCTTGTTCCTGAAAATATTCTATCTCCTAGGCGTCGTAGAGAATTGAGAATTCGAATTTGTTTCAATTCCGGAAATAGGAATGTTATGGATAGAAATCCCGTATTTTTCAATGTAAGGAACTGTGGACAATTTTTGGATGAGGACAAGCATATTGATACGGATATAAATAAATTCATTCAATTCAAATTGTTTCTTTGGCCCAATTATCGATTAGAGGATTTAGCTTGTATGAACCGCTACTGGTTTGATACCAATAATGGTAGTCGTTTCAGTATGTCAAGGATACATATGTATCCACGATTCAGAATTAGTTGAAGGTTGGTACATTTCCTATATATCACGTGTCGTATCCGGTATATGAAAGTAGACAAATGTACACACATGCTGTGTTACATTCTGATACATGATACCGATTCAATGACGTATCAATTGGATTGAATCTAGAAATGATTCGTCAGAATCTTCTTAGGCCAAAATCATTTTCTTTTGGGGGTGCAGAAATTGCCTTTCTATCGAATCAAATTAAAAACAGTTTAAAAACTGTACTTATTCATTTTAATTTGATTTGATAGAAGAATAAATCCAGATTATTGTGTGTATCAGATCAAAATGACTGGCATTATTATTATTATTCCTGATTGGTAAAATCCATATCTGTGGAAAAGAAAAAAAAAAAGAGAGAGAGAAGAATTATTTTTATGGTCAAAAATTCATTCATCTCAGTTATTCTGCAAGAAGAAAAAAACAAAGGGTCTGTTGAATTTCAAGTAATCAATTTCACCAATAAGATACAGAGACTTACTTCACATTTTGAATTGCACAGAAAAGATTATTTATCTCAGATGGGTCTGCGGAAAATTCTGGGAAAACGTCAACGTCTGCTGGCTTATTTGTCAAAGAAAAATAGAGTGCGTTATAAAAAATTAATCGATCAGTTAGATATTCGGGAACCAAAAACTCGTTAAATTGAAGATTGTTTGAATTTTTTGGTTTATTAGATCTTGAATTTTGATGAACCTTATTTATTTCGTTTTCGGCAATTCATAGAATAATGGATCGGAGAAGAAAACATATGAATGTACCGGCTACAAGAAAAGACCTCATGATAGTTAATATGGGTCCTCACCACCCATCAATGCATGGTGTTCTTCGACTTATCGTTACTCTAGATGGTGAAGATGTTATTGACTGCGAGCCCATATTGGGTTATTTACACAGAGGGATGGAAAAAATTGCAGAAAACCGAACAATTATACAATATCTTCCTTATGTAACACGTTGGGATTATTTAGCTACTATGTTCACAGAGGCAATAACAGTAAACGCACCAGAACAATTAGGAAATATTCAAGTACCTAAAAGAGCCAGCTATATCAGAGTCATTATGCTGGAGCTGAGTCGTATAGCTTCTCATTTATTATGGCTTGGACCTTTTATGGCGGATATCGGTTCACAGACTCCCTTCTTCTATATTTTCAGAGAAAGGGAATTGCTATATGACCTATTCGAAGCTGCCACAGGTATGCGAATGATGCATAATTATTTCCGTATCGGGGGGGTCGCTGCTGATCTACCTCATGGCTGGATAGATAAATGTTTGGATTTCTGCGATTATTCTTTAACGGGGGTTGTTGAATATCAAAAGCTTATTACGCAAAATCCTATTTTTTTGGAACGAGTTGAAGGAGTGGGCATTGTTGGTGGGGAGGAAGCAATAAATTGGGGTTTATCAGGACCAATGTTACGAGCTTCCGGAATCCAATGGGATCTTCGTAAAGTTGATCATTATGAGTGTTACGATGAATTCGATTGGGAAGTCCAGTGGCAAAAAGAAGGAGATTCATTAGCTCGTTATTTAGTACGAATCAATGAAATGACGGAATCCATAAAAATGATTCAACAGGCTCTAGAGGGAATTCCGGGGGGGCCCTATGAGAATTTAGAAGTTCGACGCTTTGATAGAGCAAAGGATTCCGAATGGAATGATTTTGAATATCGATTCATTAGTAAAAAGCCTTCTCCCACCTTTGAATTGTCGAAACAAGAACTTTATGTGAGAGTAGAAGCCCCAAAGGGAGAATTGGGAATTTTTCTGATAGGGGATAATAGTGTTTTTCCCTGGAGATGGAAAATTCGTCCACCGGGTTTCATCAATTTGCAAATTCTTCCTCAGCTAGTTAAAAGAATGAAATTGGCTGATATCATGACGATACTAGGTAGTATAGATATCATTATGGGAGAAGTTGATCGTTGAAATGATAATTGATACGACAGAAGTACAAGCTATCAATTCTTTTTCCAGATCGGAATCCTTAAAAGAGGTCATAGACCTCTTATGGCTGCTTGTCCCTATTTTTACTCCTGTATTAGGAATCACAATAGGTGTACTCGTGATTGTGTGGTTAGAAAGAGAAATATCTGCAGGGATACAACAACGTATCGGGCCTGAATATGCCGGTCCCTTGGGAATTCTTCAAGCCCTAGCAGATGGGACAAAACTGCTTTTGAAAGAGGATCTTCTCCCATCTAGAGGAGATATTCGTTTATTCAGTATCGGGCCCTCTATAGCGGTCATATCAATTCTACTAAGCTATTCAGTAATTCCTTTTAGCTATCGCCTTGTTCTAGCCGATCTTAGTATAGGCGTTTTTTTATGGATCTCTATTTCCAGTATTGCTCCTATTGGACTTCTTATGTCAGGATATGGATCGAATAATAAATATTCCTTTTCAGGTGGTCTACGAGCTGCTGCTCAATCTATTAGTTATGAAATACCATTAACTCCGTGTGTGTTATCAATATCTCTACGTGTGATTCGTTGGAACATGAACCCTTACCTCTTTCCTTTATTTCTAGGAAAGAGGTTGAATGTATTGAATAGATATCTTTCTCTTTTTATTCATCATTCGGGTTGATGAGTTAAACCAGATAGTTATATGAGTGAAACAAAACAGCTTATGAATTTGCAGTAAGGAGATTGACTCTCATTCCCTATGTACGAGAGTAAAGTGGAAGTAAACATAAGCGGTCGAAACTGTTTACCCCAAGATTGGTTGATTAGTCATCATGACTTGAAGCGGGTGCAAAAGATCAACTGTATGGAGTTTCTACTGTTGTATATGTATGTATTACCATATCGGGGATCAATCCAAAATGAGTGGACGGTTAGGAACACAAAGGTACACAAAGGATTGGTCATGGAAATAATGTAAGGTATCCAAAGGGATATTTCTGCATAAAAGGAATCATAATGAGGACTTTAAGTTCGTAGAAATGAAAAAGCAAAGCAGTACTTCCTCAAGATTCCGATCCAGAGTATGCTTCTATCCACTGATTAAATAAATGACTGTCGAGAACGAAGTAATCCTTTGATTTTCTTTTTTTAGAAACCCCTTTTCTGAGTGAGAAAGAAGAACAGGGTGAGAAAGAAGAACAGGAACGAAAGAAATGGAATGCAATAGGAAAACCGAATAATAAGAGATCTTTGTTTATTCTTTCTTTCCTCAATTCTATTCATACAGATAGAATTTTTATCAAGATTCATCAACTATAACTCATGAACAAGTGTCTAATTATTTTTCGTACGAAAGATATGGGTCGAAATATCTATTGAAACAACGAGTATTTTATTGAAGGATTAAGTTATTACTGAACAAAGAGAGTTCTAATTCTAATTAGAAAGTAAAGGATGAGATCAATTCGGAAGCGCTTTTTATTTCTTATTATGGCAGACAGAATTCCGTTGGTCTAATTCGGGACTCTTCGATGCATCTTTACTCTATCTACACTACAAACATGCCGAGGCAATAATAGCCAGTCTTTAGATTTATTTGTGGCCATCGAGGAGCCGTATGAAGCTGAGGTTTCATGTGCGGTTCTGGAATAGCGATGGGAATAGTGATGTTATCATCGACTATGATTATCTAACAGTTCAAGTACAGTTGATATAGTTGAGGCACAGTCAAAATATGGGTTTTGGGGGTGGAATCTGTGGCGTCAACCTATAGGATTTATAGTTTTTCTAATTTCTTCCCTAGCGGAATGTGAGAGATTACCTTTTGATTTACCAGAAGCAGAGGAGGAATTAGTAGCAGGTTATCAAACCGAATATTCAGGTATCAAATCTGGTTTATTTTACGTTGCTTCTTACCTAAATCTACTAGTTTCGTCATTATTTGTAACAGTTCTTTACTTCGGTGGGTGGAATCTCTCTATTCCGTATATATTCATCCCTGAACCTTTCGGAATAAATAAAACGAGTGGAGTCTTTGGAATGACAATTGGTATCCTTATTACATTATCTAAAGCTTATTTGTTCCTGTTCATTTCTATCACAACAAGATGGACTTTACCTAGGATGAGAATGGACCAACTATTTAATCTTGGGTGGAAATTTCTTTTACCTATCTCTCTAGGTAATCTATTATTAACAACTTCTTCCCAACTCGTTTCGCTGTAATAGACTGTGATATTCTAGATTCATAACCTATCTAGAGCAAGAGAAAGAAACATCAAATTATTCATGGATATCCACGATATGTTCCCTATGGTGACTGGGTTCATGAATTACGGTCAACAAACAATACGAGCTGCAAGGTACATTGGTCAAAGTTTCATGATTACCTTATCCCACGTGAATCGTTTACCTGTGACTATTCAATATCCTTATGAAAAATCGAGCACATCGGAGCGTTTTCGTGGTCGAATCCACTTTGAATTTGATAAATGCATTGCTTGTGAAGTATGTGTTCGGGTATGCCCCATAGATCTACCCGTTGTTCATTGGAGATTGGAAACAGATATTAGAAAGAAACGATTGCTTAATTATAGTATTGATTTTGGAATCTGTATATTTTGTGGTAATTGCGTCGAGTATTGTCCAACAAACTGTTTATCAATGACTGAAGAATATGAACTTTCTACTTATGATCGTCACGAATTGAATTATAATCAAATTGCTTTGGGTCGGTTACCAATGTCAGTAATTGGAGATTACACAATTCGAACAATTATGAATTCGACTCAAATAAAAATAACCAGAGATAAACCTCTTGATTCAAGAACGATTACCAATTACTAAGATTCCGTTTTTATCTAAAGTCAAAATAAAGGAGTGAGGTTTCTTTCATTTTGCTAGGTCAGTAACTACAAATCATAACTATTGATTGGTGAGAATCAAGGCTTAATTTTGATTTAGAATGGATTCATATATCTGTGATGATTTCAAAATATACAATTCCGAACTACTCTTTCAGATACAGTAGCGGGATTGATCCAATAACTGTATCTATATCAATCCACACCCCATTAGGATTCAATTCAATTAGGAATATATCATATACAAGAAAAAAAAATAAGGTAACCTCTTTTTTCTTGAATCGGTTAGTAAGTTTATGAAATATTTCGACTTATTTATCTCTTATTTTACACATAATGGATTTACCTGGACCAATACATGATATTCTTTTAGTATTTCTGGGATCAGGTCTTATATTAGGAGGTCTGGGGGTGGTCTTACTTACCAATCCAATTTATTCTGCTTTTTCATTGGGATTGGTTCTTGTTTGTATATCTTTATTCCATATTCCATCTAACTCTCATTTTGTAGCTGCTGCACAGCTCCTTATTTATGTGGGAGCTGTAAATGTTTTAATCGTATTTGCTGTGATGTTCATGAATGGTTCAGAATATTACAATGATTTCTATCTTTGGACCGTTGGGGATGGGGTCACTTCACTGGTTTGTACAAGTATTCTTTTTTCACTAATTACTACTATCTCGGATACGTCGTGGTACGGGATTATTTGGACTACAAGATTAAACCAGATTATAGAGCAGGACCTAACAAGTAACGTTCAACAAATTGGGATTCATTTATCAACAGATTTTTACCTCCCATTTGAACTCATTTCTATAATTCTTTTAGTTGCTTTGATAGGTGCAATTGCTATGGCCCGGCAGTAATAAGTAATAAATACTTAGAATTAGAAATCCAAAATCAAATAAAAAAGTCTTTTTTTGTTCTATGTTATTGTTATCACATCTATTTTCCTTTAGTTCCATTTTCATATTCTATTGTTCATATATTAAATTGAAAGGGGTTTAGTTCGACCCATTACTAATACTTTACTTTGTTTCATACTTGTTATATTCTAGTCAATCAAATCGGTTAAATTGTTGTTCATATTGAAATGAAATGAATCAAGATTGATGAGGAGTTGGTCAATGATGACCGAACATGTACTTATTTTGAGTGCCTATTTATTTTCTATTGGTATTTATGGATTGATCACAAGCCGAAACATGGTTAGAGCACTTATGTGTCTTGAGCTTATATTGAATGCGGTTAATATAAATCTCGTAACATTTTCTGATTTGTTTGATAGTCGTCAATTAAAAGGAGATATTTTCTCGATTTTTGTTATAGCTATTGCAGCCGCTGAAGCCGCTATTGGGCCGGCTATTGTTTCATCGATCCATCGTAACAGAAAATCAACTCGTATCAATCAATCGAATTTGTTGAATAAATAGTCGTAATGATATAAATAAAGACAGATATATATCTATAATATATTCACTAATTTAGAACTAGCATGTATGATTCGTATGACCATGTTTGTTGAAACATAAGAAATCAAAGTACCTTGGCCCTCGCTCATGAACAGATCCAGAAGTAGATTGATTATCAAAAAATTCTGATAAACCACTGATTCGTCTGGCGTACACAATATATATATAATTCAATTACTACTGATTTATAACCAGATCGAAAATTGATAAAGTTCAATAAATTTATAGAGCCAATGTCACATTCAGTAAAGATTTATGATACATGTATAGGGTGTACTCAATGTGTACGAGCCTGCCCCACAGATGTATTGGAAATGATACCTTGGGACGGATGTAAAGCTAAACAAATTGCTTCTGCTCCAAGAACAGAGGACTGTGTAGGTTGTAAGAGATGTGAATCCGCTTGTCCAACGGATTTCTTGAGTGTTCGGGTTTACTTATGGCATGAGACAACTCGCAGCATGGGTCTAGCTTATTGATATGTTCCAGAAAAATCCACTTGAATCCATTTGATTCCTCTTTACCGACAAAAACCCGTACTCGATAAATTATTTCGAGCGCGGGTTTTTCTGGTCAAAGTCTATCTTGTCTTTACCACGAGTTATTTTCCTTGGTTAACAATAATTGTTGTTTTGCCGATATCCGCGGGTTCATCAATTTTATTTCTCCCCTATAGAGGGAATAAAAATAAGGCGGTGCGGTGGTATACTATTTGTATATGCTTATTAGAACTCCTTCTAACGACCTATGCGTTCTGTTATCATTTCAAATTGGACGATCCGTTAATCCAATTAGAGGAGGCTTATAAATGGATAAATATTTTTGATTTTCACTGGAGACCAGGAATCGATGGACTTTCCATAGGACCCATTTTACTGACGGGATTCATCACCACTTTAGCTACTTTAGCGGCTCGGCCAGTTACTAGAGATTCGCGATTGTTCCATTTCCTGATGTTAGCAATGTACAGTGGGCAAATAGGATCATTTTCTTCTCGAGACCTTTTACTTTTTTTCCTCATGTGGGAGTTAGAATTAATTCCTGTTTACCTACTTCTATCCATATGGGGAGGGAAGAAACGTCTGTACTCAGCTACAAAGTTTATTTTGTACACAGCAGGGGGTTCCATTTTTCTCTTAATAGGAGTTCCAGGGATGGGTTTATATGGCTCCAATGAACCAACATTAAATTTTGAAACATTAGCTAATCAATCGTATCCTTTGGGATTGGAAATAATATTCTATTTTGGCTTCCTTATTGCTTATGCTGTCAAATCACCGATTATACCCCTACATACATGGTTACCAGATACTCATGGAGAAGCACATTACAGTACATGTATGCTTCTAGCGGGAATTTTTTTAAAAATGGGAGCATATGGATTGGTTCGGATCAATATGGAATTATTACCCCATGCTCATTCTATATTTTCTCCCTGGTTGGTGATAGTAGGAGCGATTCAAATAATCTATGCAGCTTCAACTTCTTTCGGTCAACGCAATTTAAAAA